TACCCATAATGGTTGGCCATACAATTGCTATCCATAATGGAAAGGAACATTTACCTATTTATATAACAGATCGTATGGTAGGACACAAATTGGGAGAATTCGCACCTACTTTAAATTTCCGAGGACATGCAAAAAGCGATAATAGATCTCGTCGTTAAAAAACGTTTGTTTATGTATAAATGTATAATATTATTTATTAATTTAATATTAATTAATTAAATAATATAAATATATATAGAATAGAATAGATATTTATCATTGATTAGTAGGAGGCGAACTTTATGACAACAGAAGTATACGCTTTAGGTCAACATATATCTATGTCTGCTCACAAAGCGCGAAGAGTTATTGATCAAATTCGTGGGCGTTCCTACGAAGAAACACTTATGATATTAGAACTCATGCCTTATCGAGCATGTTATCCCATTTTTAAATTAGTTTATTCTGCAGCAGCAAATGCTAGTTTCAATATGGGTTCAAATGAAGCAAATTTAGTCATTAGTAAAGCCGAAGTAAATCAAGGCACTATAGTGAAGAGATTAAAACCCCGAGCTCGAGGGCGTAGTTTTGCGATACAAAAACCTACCTGCCATATAACTATTGTAATGAAAGATATATCCTTAGGTGGATATATAGATACCGACTCTATTAAATGGTCGCAAAAACCTAAATGGAAAAAAAAGGATACAACTATGTCGTATTATGATATGTATGGTAATGGGGGAACATGGGACAAAAAATAAATCCAATTGGTTTCAGACTTGGTACAACCCAAGGTCATCATTCCCTTTGGTTCGCACAACCAAAAAATTATTCTGAGGGTCTGCAAGAAGATCAAAAAATAAGAAATTATATAAAGAATTATGTACAAAAAAATATGAAAACATCTTCCGGCGTCGAGGGAATTGCACGTATAGAGATTCAAAAAAGAATCGATCTGATCCAAATCATAATCTATATGGGATTTCCAAAAATATTAATTGAAAGTCGACCCCGAGGAATCGAAGAATTACAGATGAATTTACAAAAAGAATTAAATTCTGTAAATAGAAAACTTAACATTGCTATCACACGAATTGAAAAGCCTTATGGAAACCCGAATATTCTTGCAGAATTTATAGCCGGCCAATTAAAAAATAGAGTTTCTTTTCGCAAAGCAATGAAAAAAGCTATAGAATTAACTGAACAAGCGGATACAAAAGGAATTCAAGTGCAAATTGCAGGACGTATCGACGGAAAAGAAATTGCGCGTGTTGAATGGATCAGAGAGGGCAGGGTTCCACTACAAACCATTCGAGCTAAAATTGATTATTGTTCCTATACAGTTCGAACAATCTATGGGGTATTAGGCATAAAAATTTGGATATTTATAGACGGGGAATAATAAACCTTTATTTTGCTTTACATTTTATCCAGCGATGAAAAAAAAAAAGATAAATTTGTTTATTCTTTTTCTTTTCTGTTAAATAAAAAAAGAACAATTCTATATATTATAATTCTATAGGGTTTAATAAAAATTCAATTAATCTTTTGAAAAAATTGCTATGCTTAGTGTGTGACTCGTTGGTTTTTGAGGGTTAGTATAAAAAACCAGCCCCATAGTATAAACAAATAACTATAGAAGTAATAACCAACTCATCATTTCGTATTATCTGGATCCAAAGAACCAGTCAAGATATGATATATTCTTCATATTGTTGTAGCAACTGAAATCTTTTTTTTATTATTCAAATAATCTGATCTGATTACTGATTATAAGTTGGCAATCGAAATAAAAAAGAAAGGGTATAGATAAATGGAAGGATGAGAGAAAGAAAGAAAAAGAATATTGATGATATAAAATTCCAATATGTAAGGTCTATGAGTCATCTCATAAAAAATCTGTGTAATAAAGCATCAATACGGATTCATCATTAAATGGATCTGCTCATCGAACAAAAAATAAAGAGCTTCGAGCCAATAAAGACTAAGAATATTGACTCAAGAACTAATAGCTCCATTGTAGAATTCAGACCTAACCATTAAGTAAGAAGCGATGGGAACGATGGAACCTGTGAATTCAAAAGATTCTAGTGAAAATGAATTCGAATGATTCATTGATCGGGATGGCGGAACCGGCCAGAGACCAATTCATCTATTCGGAAAAGTTATGAACTAATGATAGAACTGAAATAGAATAGAAATTGAAAGAGTAAATATTCGCCCGCGAAAACTTTATTTTCTTGGATTGAGAAATTTGTGTCAATCCAATACGATTTGATAAAGAGTAAAACAAAAGAAAGATTCCTTTTAAAATTCTAAAAATAAAATAGATAAATATAAAAAAAAATAGTTTTTTAATAGATTTAGTTATCTATTTATCATCATATCATATCTATCATATCTATTCTATATTATCTATATAAACAAGATATACAAATCTTAAATTGAATTCAAAATCTTGAATTTGAATTTCTTTTTTTCGCGAGGAGCTGGATGAGAAGAAACTCTCACGTCCGGTTCTGTAGTAGAGATGGAATTCAAAACAAACCATCAACTATAACCCCAAAAGAACCAGATTCCGTAAACAACATCGAGGAAGAATGAAGGGAATATCTTATCGAGGTAACACTATTTGTTTTGGTAAATACGCTCTTCAGGCACTTGAACCCGCTTGGATCACATCTAGACAAATAGAAGCAGGTCGACGAGCAATGACACGAAATGCACGTCGCGGTGGAAAAATATGGGTTCGTATATTTCCAGATAAACCTGTTACGGTAAGACCTGCAGAAACACGTATGGGTTCAGGTAAAGGCTCTCCCGAATATTGGGTAGCTGTTGTTAAACCAGGTCGAATCCTTTATGAAATGGGTGGAGTAACAGAAAATATAGCCAGAAGGGCTATTTCAATAGCAGCGTCCAAAATGCCTATACGAGCTCAATTCATAATTTTGGGATAAAAAAGAAATAGGCCTTAAAAATAGCGGGTGCAGGTTTCTTTTTTTGGACAAAAAATATTTCTTTTTTTCTTCGACCTTTGTATTGTAAAAAAAAGATAAAAAAAAATGATATGATTCAACCTCAGACCCATTTGAATGTAGCAGATAACAGCGGGGCTCGAGAATTGATGTGTATTCGAATCATAGGAGCTAGCAATCGTCGATATGCTAATATTGGTGACGTTATTGTTGCTGTGATCAAAGACGCAGTTCCAAACATGCCTCTAGAAAGATCAGAAGTGGTCAGAGCTGTAATTGTCCGTACTTGTAAAGAACTTAAACGTGACAACGGTATGATAATACGATATGATGACAATGCTGCAGTTGTGATTGATCAAGAAGGAAATCCAAAAGGAACTCGAGTTTTTGGTGCGATTGCCCGAGAATTGAGACAGTTCAATTTTACTAAAATAGTTTCATTAGCTCCCGAGGTATTATAAAATGAGACCACCGTATGGTTATAGTAGGCTATTTAAAAGAAATAGATTAAGATTCATTTAGTAGATTTTGTCTCACGTATATACCTTTCAAAATTCATATTCATAAACAAATATGTAAAAAAAAAAGAAAAACATGTTGATTATATCTAAATTTGGAGGCACCAATAATTTTAATTAATCATGGGTAGTGATACTATTGCTGACATAATAACCTCTATACGAAATGCCGATATGTATAGAAAAAGCGTGGTTCGAGTAGCATCTACTAATATTAGCCAAAGTATTGTTAAAATACTTTTACGCGAGGGTTTTATCGAAAACGTGAGAAAACATCGAGAAAACAACAAATCTTTTTTGGTTTTAACCCTACGACATAGAAGAAACAGGAAAAGTACTTATAGAAATCTTTTAAATTTAAAACGGATCAGTAAGCCCGGGCTACGAATCTATTCTAACTATCAAAGAATTCCTAGAATTTTAGGCGGGATGGGCGTTGTAATTCTTTCTACCTCTCGGGGTATAATGACAGACCGAGAGGCTCGACTAGAAAGAATAGGCGGAGAAATTTTGTGTTATATATGGTAATCTTTCTAATATCCAAATTGAATTTGAAACTTCTTTTTTGTGAAAAAGAAAAGAGAAGAGGTGGGTTGTCTAATAGGGTTCTTCCTCCACTAGTTGATACTTCAAGGGGGTTTTACCTGGAATGAAAGAACAAAAATGGATTCATGAAGGTTTAATTACTGAATCGCTTCCCAACGGCATGTTCCGAGTTCGTTTAGATAATGAAGATATTATTCTAGGTCATGTTTCGGGAAAGATCCGACGTAGTTTTATACGGATACTGCCAGGAGATAGAGTCAAAATTGAAGTAAGTCGTTATGATTCAACTAGAGGTCGTATAATTTATCGACTCCGCAACAAAGATTCGAAAGATTAGGTGTTTTTTCAACTTCACTATTTATAATTTATTTCGTAGGAATACGATTTGAAATTGCAAATTTCAAGAAACTTATTTTCTTCCAAGAAGTGGATTCAAAATTAAAGTAAGGAGTGACAAATATGAAAATAAGAGCTTCCGTTCGTAAAATTTGTGAAAAATGTCGACTAATCCGTCGTCGGGGACGAATTATAGTAATTTGTTCCAACCCAAGACATAAACAAAGACAAGGCTAATCAGACTCGTTAAAGACCTGATATACAAATAGGGGATCTGTTTTGACCTGAAATGGATATATCCATATATCTCTGACTCAAATTTATGAGATGATAAAATATGGCAAAAGCTATACCGAAAAAGGGTTCACGTGGACGTATTGGTTCACGTAATAGTACACGTAAAATACCAAAGGGGGTTATTCATATTCAAGCAAGTTTCAATAATACCATTGTGACTGTTACAGATGTACGGGGGCGTGTGGTTTCTTGGTCCTCCGCCGGTACTTGTGGCTTCCGAGGTACAAGAAGAGGGACGCCATTTGCTGCTCAAACCGCAGCGGCAAATGCTATTCGTGCAGTAGTAGATCAAGGTATGCAACGAGCAGAAGTCATGATTAAAGGTCCCGGTCTCGGAAGAGAC